ATAGGTCGTCGATTCAGCATTGGATAAAAGGGGGGATTTAATCCCAATTTTTATAATAAGCGGTTCAAATCATTTTATCCATATGAGTGTTCTATATCGATAAATTATTCATTTTGAAAGCATCTCTATATTACTAGTCATATAGTGGTAGAAAGAGTACCATGCTGCGTCTGGACTTCAAACGATTTAGCTTTAACCATAGTTAATGGTCCCACATTTTTGGTTGATAGAGAATCAAAGTGGATTTAACAACGAATCACGAAATGCTATGGTTCTTCCATATGATTTCTTTATTCAGAAGTCATTCGTGAGATCATGTACCTCTATTTCCTAGTTATAACATAAAAAGTACAGCTGGTTGGATCCAACCTATTCTTGAAATAAACAACTCGCACACACTCCCTTTCCAAAAAAAACCAATACCCCAAGCACTACACTTAGATTTATTAGATTTGTTGCTAAAATATCGGTATTAAACCCGAAACTCCCGGCGGACGGCCAGTGGCCCAAAGAAACGAAAGAATCGGTTACATTTTTCATATGATCTCCTCTTATAGATAGACTAAAAAAAAGAACAGAGTTCTTTTTGTATCGCCCTGCCCCCCTTTTTATATATAAATTTTACTATTTGTAAATCGAGTCAAAAAAGATTCTATTTAGAAATGGCGAATTACCCCCTTTATTGAAACCCTTCCTAAAAAACCTAAAAAGGGGGTTCCTTGGACTACGAACGGGAAGGATGAAAGCGAGTGGGTATGCTAATTACTCATCCGCAAATCAGCCCTTCCCGTGGGTTATTTTCTCAACGAATAAGGAATTCTAGGAATGAAATCTTGATATAATTCGAAAAAGCAAATGACAGGTTCAAGGCAATAAAATATGCAAAAATTTGATTTTTCTTATTTATAAGATTAAACAAAAGGATTCGCAAATAAAAGTGCTAATGCTACAACCAGGCCATAAATTGTTAAAGCTTCCATAAAAGCTAGACTAAGTAATAAAGTACCTCGTATTTTTCCCTCCGCCTCGGGCTGTCTCGCGATACCTTCTACAGCTTGACCCGCAGCAGTACCTTGACCAACTCCAGGTCCAATAGAAGCAAGCCCTACAGCCAATCCAGCAGCAATAACGGAAGCGGCAGAAATCAGTGGATTCATGATAAGTTCCTCATACAAAAAAAGAAATGGTTAATGATACAGTCAGCCGATGAATTCTAACTTCATTATTCCATCGCTACAATTCATCCAGTCGAAGTCACTACAAACTTCAAATTGAAGTAATAATCTTATTCAAGGATCAAAACTACTTTACTTCGATATCTCTTTTTTAGTTCCTATCGACAAAGTATTTGCGAATCCGTACGACTTTCGTGCGTCCATTTCTTTGTTCCGAACCATTCTTTGAATTCTTCGATCTTTTTCTTGATTTCATCCGTTTATTCATTCAACTCACAGTCCCAGAGGATACGGAAGGACTTCTATTGGAATACCCATCGAAATTTCTAGTAGTAGGGCAAATTGAATATATCTCTAGTTCATATATAACTAGTCAATATCTAATATCACATATACATGTCTTTCTTCCACAACGTAAACCTACTCTTCATTCATCTTAGATTCAATCGGATTCGAGAATCATTCGTCGAAAAACAAGTTGACTTATAGCGTAGCAGCTTTTTTTACATATAATATACCTAGCACAACCTTCCTCTCCGATCCGAATCACCCTTTGTTTGTAAATTCTTCTTTCCCTTCCCCTTTCTTTATCATTATCCCGCATGGATACAATCTAAATGGACAAATTGCTTAGGCCGAATCATTGGATAGAAATATCATTATTTGATTGATCTAAGTTGACGCAATTTATTATTTATGAAAATTTTATTTTGTTCAATCGCTGAAGAAAATCAACTGAAAGGGGAATCGTTCTGTAGAGTATACCCCCCCTTTTTTTACTCACACGTCGTAAACCACAAGAATTCTTATTCCAATTATGATTCCGAATAGGAGATATTCGGTTCGGATTGGCTGACCAACAATATAAAACGAATATCTATTCAGGAGAGAATGGTATGATATAAGTGGACCAACCGGTAATTTTAGGAAAAAGATCTTTTAGATCTCCTTCCCTTTTTTATTTTACAATTCTCTATTCTAATTCTAATATCTTTGGCTATTACTCTAGATTGCATATAGTGAGTTGTATATTTATATTTCATAATTTGATTGATTAGATTTTTTTGAGCTGCGCATACGTTGCCTTGGAATAAGCTAAAAAAAGAATCTTTCAAAAACTAGTCAATGATGGCCCTCCATGGATTCACCTATATAAGCCGCGGCTAAAGTTGAAAAAATCAGAGCTTGAATACCACTTGTAAATAATCCAAGGAACATGACAGGTATAGGAACCACTAAGGGTACTAAAGAAACAAGAACAACAACTACTAATTCATCAGCTAATATATTTCCGAAAAGTCGAAAACTTAGTGATAAAGGCTTTG